GGAATTTCGAAAACTTCTGGATAGGTATCCTACATCTGAACTGAATCCTTTCTGGTTAAAGAATCTCTTTCTAGTTGTTCTGGAACAATTAGGAGATTCTCTGGAAGAAATACGGGGTTCTGCTTCTGGTGGCAACATGCTATTGGGTGGTGGTCCCGCTTATGGGGTCAAATCAATACGTTCTAAGAAGAAATATTGGAAGATCAATCTCATCGATCTTGTAAGTATCATACCAAATCCCATCAATCGAATCATTTTTTCGATAAATACGAGACATCTAAGTCGTACAAGTAAAGAGATCTATTCATTGATAAGAAAAAGAAAAAACGTGAACGGTGATTGGATTGATGAGAAAATAGAATTCTGGGTCGCGAACAGTGATTCGATTGATGATGAAGAAAGAGAATTCTTGGTTCAGTTCTCCACCTTAACGACAGAAAAAAGGATTGATCAAATTCTATTGAGTCTGACTCATAGTGATCATTTATCAAAGAATGACTCTGGTTATCAAATGATTGAACAACCGGGATCAATTTCCTTACGATACTTAGTTGACATTCATCAAAAGGATCTAATGAATTATGAGTTCAATAGATCCTGTTTAGCAGAAAGACGGATATTCCTTGCTCATTATCATACAATCACTTATTCACAAACCTCGTGTGGGGCTAATCTTTTTCATTCCCCATCTCCTCATGGAAAACCCTTTTCGCTCCGCTTAGCCCTATCCCCTTCTAGAGGTATTTTAGTGATAGGTTCTATAGGAACTGGACGATCCTGTTTGGTCAAATACCTAGCGACAAACTCCTATGTTCCTTTCATTACGGTATTTCCAAACAAGTTCCTGGATGACAAGCCTAAAGGTTATCTTATTGATGATATCGATATTGATGATAGTGACGATATTGATGATAGTGATGATGACCTTCTTGATATTGATACGGAGCTGCTAACTATGACGAATGCGCTAACTATGTATATGACGCCGAAAATAGACCAATTTGATATCACCCTTCAATTCGAATTAGCAAAAGCAATGTCTCCTTGCATAATATGGATTCCAAACATTCATGATCTGCATGTGAATGAGTCGAATTACTTATCCCTCGGTCTATTAGAGAACTATCTCTCCAGGGATTGTGAAAGATGTTCCACTGGAAAGATTCTTGTTATTGCTTCGACTCATATTCCCCAAAAAGTGGATCCCGCTCTAATAGCTCCGAATAAATTAAATACATGCATTAAGATACGAAGGCTTCTTCTTCCACAACAACGAAAGCACTTTTTCATTCTTTCATATACTAGAGGATTTCACTTGGAAAAGAAGATGTTCCATACTAATGGATTCGGGTCCATAACCATGGGTTCCAATGCGCGAGATCTTGTAGCACTTATCAATGAGGCCCTATCGATTAGTATTACACAGAAGAAATCCATTATAGAAACTAATACAATTAGATCAGCTCTTCATAGAAAAACTTGGGATTTTCGATCCCAGATAAGATCGGTTCAGGATCATGGGATCCTTTTCTATCAGATAGGAAGGGCTGTTACACAAAATGTACTTCTAAGTAATTGCCCCATAGATCCTATATCTATCTATATGAAGAAGAAATCATGTAAGGGAGGGGATTCTTATTTGTACAAATGGTACTTCGAACTTGGAACGAGCATGAAGAAATTAACGATACTTCTTTATCTTTTGAGTTGTTCTGCCGGATCGGTCGCTCAAGATCTTTGGTCTTCATCCAGACACGATGAAAAAAATTGGATCACTTCTTATGGATTCGTTGAGAACGATTCTGATCTAGTTCATGGCCTATTACTATTATTACTATTAGAAGTAGAAGGCGCTCTGGCTCTGGCGGGATCCTCACGGACAGAAAAATATTGCAGTCAGTTTGATAATAATCGAGTGACATTACTTCTTCGGTCCGAACCAAGGAATCAGTTAGATATGATGCAAAATGGATCTTGTTCTATCGTTGATCAAAGATTTCTATATGAAAAATACGAATCGGAGTTTGAAGAAGGGGAAGGGGGCCTCGATCCGCAACAGATAGAGGAGGATTTATTCAATCACATAGTTTGGGCTCCTAGAATATGGCGATTTGATTGTATCGAAAGGCCCACTGAATTGGGATTTCCCTATTGGACTGGGTCATTTCGGGGCAAATGGATCATTTATCATAAAGAGGATGAGCTTCAAGAGAATGATTCGGAGTTCTTGCAGAGTGGAACCATGCAGTACCAGACACGAGATAGATCTTCCAAAGAACAAGGCTTTTTTCGAACAAGCCAATTCATTTGGGACCCTGCGGATCCATCCTTTTCCCTATTCAAAGATCAGCCCTCTGTCTCTGTGTTTTCATGTCGAGAATTCTTTGCAGATGAAGAGATGTCAAAGGGGCTCATTGCTTCCCAAACAAATCCTCCTACATCTATATATAAACGCTGGTTCATCAAGAATACGCAAGAAAAGCACTTCGAATTGTTGATT